TTCTTCCTGTGGCTTTTACTGAACTTCCCTCTTGTATCATCAAACCATCACCCATTAATACAACACCAACATTTTTTGATTCCAAATTCAAAGCAATGCCTATAGTACCCTCTTCAAATTCCACTAACTCACCTGCCATTACTTCATCAAGACCATAAATACGAGCAATACCGTCACCTACTTGAAGTACGGTACCAGTATTTACAATTTTGACTTCTGTATTATATTGCTCAATACGTTCACGGATAATTTTACTAATTTCATCTGCACGAATGGTTACCATCAATATTTCTTAATTTTTTTTCTAAAAAAAAAAAGAATAATAATGCCTATACTCGATACTTCTATACTATATTAAAAGGACTAATCAGCTATTTTTTTCTTTCATTTCCCCAAATATATTAATATTCGCATTGACAGTACGTAAATGTAACTCATTATTCAAAGAACTATTCAGAGTTCCTAGAGCTCCCTGTAAGGCTTGTTGTAAAACCCGTTGTCGAACTTGATTAATCACCCTTTGTTGTTCAAAATAAATGGTTTCATTTTTGTAATTTTCTAATTGTTCCAAAGTCGTATAAATTGAATTAAGTAAATTCAATTTTTCTCGTTCTATTTCAGAATAGCCATTCACCCGAAACCGATCTGCTTCCGTTTCGACTTTGCTTAAGCGGGCCTGGGCTTTTTTCAGCTGTTCAACGGCTCCTTCTCGCAGTTCTTCTGAGTTTCGAATAGTTCTCAAGATTCTCTGTTTTCGATTATCTAATAAATCACTTAATGAAAGTAGATTCTCTTTCCATTCATCTAAAAATGTCTATGATCTCTTCCCAAACCAAACATGAATCTTTCGATTCATTTGGCTCTCACACTCAATTACTTATGGGAAATTTTCTTATGTTTTTTTATTATGTAATGAGCCTATCCTCTCTTTTCAATTTATATTATTTATATTTATAAAATATCTATACATATTTAAACATTACCAATAGAAGACTAGAATATTTAGAGGACTCTTCTGACAAAAAAAAAATAATTGTCAGCAAAGTTGTTTTTTTTATTTAAATCCAAAGAATTCATATTAATTTATACATAGGTCATCGATTCCGCATTGTAAAAAAAAAAGGGGCTCAAATTCACCATTTTTCCATTTTTCACCTTAAATAGGATTCAAGACATTTTATCGACATGAGTGTTATATATCGAAAAAATTGTAACAATTTTTTTTTTGAAACCAGTTCCTTCATTTCTGTATTAACATAGTGGTAGAAAGAATACTACTACTGCGTCTAGACTTCAAATTATTTACTTTAACCATAGTAATATTCCAAAATTTTTTGTTAATAGAGAATCAAAGTGGATTTAACAATGAATCACGAAATGCTATAGTTCTTAAATATTATTATTATTTCGTAATTTATTCAAAATGGAATTTATTCAGAAGTAATTCGCGGGATTCTACACATTTTCTTAGTTATAACGAAAAAAGTGCAGTTGGTTAGATCCAATCTATTCTTTGAAATTTACAACTCGCACACACTCCCTTTCCAAAAAAAACTAATACACCTAACACTACACTTAGATTTATTGGATTTGTTGCTAAAATATCGGTATTAAACCCGAAACTTCCGGCGGATGGCCAGTAGCCCAAGCAAAGGAAAGAATCGGTTATATTTTTCATATGATCTCATCTCCTTTTATGAATATACTAATTATCCTTATATGATTTCTAATTTTCTTTTATTTCGTAGTTTTTTATTATTCCATATGATATTTTTATTATAAAAATATCATTCTTTACTATTAATTCATATTAATTATTAGTAATTATAATTATTAGTAATTATAAATAATAATATTAATCTAATAAGAATGTTAATACATATATATATTTAAATGTAGATATATATATTCTTTGAATTGATCAATCAATTGGAAGATTCTCTAGAAAGATGATTAGGATTAAATATCAGTTCTTATATCAATTGTAAAATCTCTATAATTGTTTTGAACACTTTTGAAAAATTTTCTAAAAAAACGGGGTTTCATTGGACTAAAAAAGAGAAGGAAGCAGATGAGTCAGTTTATTAATTCTTCACTTAAATCAATCCTTCCCCTATGTTTATGTTCTTATCTGAGCGAATAAATAATAAATAATTAATTGTAGAAGTGAAATCTTAATATAATTCAAAAAAGTAAGAACAGCAAAGAAAGTCCATGGAAAAAAGGGTATGTTTTTTTCTTATTTATTTTTTTAATTAAACAAAAGGATTCGCAAATAAAAGCGCTAATGCGACAACCAGCCCATAAATTGTTAAAGCTTCCATAAAAGCCAGACTAAGCAATAAAGTACCCCGTATTTTTCCCTCTGCCTCTGGTTGTCGCGCAATCCCTTCTACAGCTTGCCCCGCGGCGGTGCCTTGACCAACCCCAGGTCCAATAGAAGCAAGCCCGACAGCCAACCCAGCAGCAATAACGGAAGCAGCAGAAATCAGTGGATTCATGATAAGTTCCTCGCACCCTAAAAAAAAAAAAAGAAAGAAAAGAAATAGTTAATGATATAATCAATAAATTAAAATTATGACTTATTACCTTACCCAATTACCAAGATTTATTTCGTCGAAATAATTCAGAATTGCAAATTCAAATAATAGTAGTTATTGAGCTATCTGATCTACTCACATAATTTTTTTGAATCCGTACAACTTTTGTTTTTATCTTATCCGAAATTTGAAACTATTTTTTGAATTCTTCGTTCTTTTTTTAATTGAATTTTTTAGTCCGTCAATATTCAACTCACAATCAGAGATTAAACAGAAATACTTTGTTTTTTTAATCCCTATTGAAAGTTATATTAGTATTAGTAGTAGGGCAATTTTAGATATATATATAGTTAGTTAATATATATAAAATATATATAACTAGTTGATATATAATATCACATATACATGTGTTTCTTCCATGCCGTAAACTAAACTAATTATTGGTGTTTTAGTTTCAATTAGATTCAAGAATCATTTTTTGTGAAATCTTTAAAAAAAAAGAGTTGTCTTAAAGTGATTGGATTATATACATCCAGTTTGACCTCTCTCATTACTACTATTTTTTTTTTTCTTTTGGTCAATAGTTGAATTGAATGTGAATGAAACAAGAATCTGTTCTAGTTCTATAGAACATCTTTTTATCACACGTTTCTATAATATACTAATTTATCCTAATTGAACTATATAATAGAATCTAATATTGAATAATATGGAATATGTTATATTTATAATTGAATGAACAAAATCAAATACAACAATAAAAAAAAGTATTTATTGGAGTAAAATGGAAATTGATCAAACACAAAGTATTTTTCTTTTTGAGGGTTAAACCATTTTATTCTTTTTTTATTACTACAAATTGCTTTCTATTATATATATTCATGTTACCTAAATAGATTATCTTGAGCCGGAGTGTATGTACGCTGAGCGAAACGAAAAAATACTATTTTTTCGAAAACGAGTCAATGATGTCCTTCCATGGATTCACCTATATAAGCTGCAGCTAAAGTAGCAAAAATAAGAGCTTGAATACCACTTGTAAATAATCCAAGGAACATGACAGGTATAGGAACTACTAAAGGTACTAAAGAAACAAGAACAACAACTACTAATTCATCAGCTAATATATTTCCGAAAAGTCGAAAACTAAGCGATAAGGGTTTTGTGAAATCTTCTAAGATGTTAATCGGTAAAAGGATTGGAGTTGGTTGTATGTATTTATTAAAATAAGCTAATCCTTTTTTTGAAAGACCCGCATAGAAATATGCTACTGATGTAAGTAAAGCTAATGCAACAGTAGTATTTATATCATTTGTTGGTGCAGCTAATTCCCCATGAGGTAACTGTATGATTTTCCAAGGCAAAAGAGCCCCCGACCAATTCGAAACAAAAATAAATAGAAACATAGTTCCAATAAATGGCACCCACGGACCATATTCTTCTCCAATCTGACTTTTGCTCACGTCTCGAATGAATTCAAGAACATATTCAAAGAAATTCTGACTAAAAGTAGGAATGGTTTGCAGATTTCGAACAACTAGAATGACTGAAACTAATAAGATAGCAATTACAACCCAAGAAGTAATAAGTACTTGGGCATGCACTTGGAACCCCCCTATTTGCCAATAGAAATGTTGACCTACTTCCACAGCAGAAATATCATATAATCTTTTTAATGTGTTCATGGAACATAATAGAACATTCATATTGTCCTTCCCTCTAAAAGAAATAGAACTTGAAAGGGAATTATTTTAATTCAACCATCTCCTTTCCTTTTTGATTTGTCTACTTTCATTTTTTTTTGAATACTGACTAATCACATAATATTTCCGTTTGCTCTTTTTTTATTTTTTTTTGTACGATTTATTAATAGTATAGTAACCAATCCCATAAATCTATGAATCTTCCTGCCCAAATCAAATAATTTAGTTATCTTATTATTAATCAATAATTCCGTATATAGCTAGAACGACCCTCACAAATTGCAAATATTAATTTGTTAAGAATGAATCGGATTGAAGCTATAGCATCATCATTAGCTGGAATTGAAATATCGGCGAGATCGGGGTCACAATTTGTATCAATTAAACAAATTGTTGGAATTTCCAAAGTTATACATTCTCGAAGAGCCGTATATTCTTCTTGCTGATCGACGATTATTACAATATCAGGTAATCCTGTCATATATTTAATACCGCCGAGATATGTTTCCAAATGAGATAATTGTCTCTTCAATATAGCGGCATCTCTTTTTGGAAAATTGTTGAGTTTCCCTGTCGTTTGTTGAGTTTTCAAGTCCCTGAACTTATGAAGTCTTGTTTCTGTAGTATACCAATTCGTTAACATACCGCCAAGCCATTTTTTATTAACATAATGACACCGAGCTCTTATTGCAGCTCGCGCTACTGAATCAGCTGCTTTTTTTTTGGTACCAACAATTAAAAATTGTTTTCCCCTACTTGCTGCATCAAAAACTAAATCACAAGCTTCGGATAAAAACCTAGCAGTTCTAGTAAGATTTGTAATATGAATACCCTTACGCTTTGCAGATATATAAGGTGCCATTTTAGGATTCCATTTTCTAGTACCGTGACCGAAATGAACTCCTGCTTCCATCATCTCTTCCAAAATTATATTCCAATATCTTTTTGTCATTTATATTTATCCCCACACTTTTTTTTTTGAAAAAAAAAAAAAGTGAAAAAAAAAAAGACCGGGTATTCTGAAATAGAAATAAAAAATTGTTCCGATGGAACCTTCTCTTCTACTGAAGATTGGCCATTAATGCATGATCAGGCCATTTCTTTTTTTCTATTTATTTTATCTTTGTTTTACTACCCCCTAAAATGACTGTGTTTAAGGGGATGAGTCCGCTTTTAGGAATCATTAAACCCTATATTGTTCTGATTTATCACATAAATTCTTTGAAATAAAAAAAAAGAATTCTCTGTGGTGAAACAAAATATCTTTTATTTCATCCTCGAATAAATTATTCTTTTTTGTTTTGAAGATAATCTTGTTATCTTGCCTTGGCTTTGAACGGTGCATTATTCTTTTAAATCCGGTACCAACAGGTATAATTTCTCCTAAAATAACATTTTCTTTCAGACCTTTCAACCAATCTATACGACCCCGAAGAGCGGCTTTTGCTAAAACTCTAGCAGTTTCTTGAAAACTGGCTTCAGATATGAAACTTTGAGTATTCAGAGATGTTTTTGTTATTCCTAACAATAGAGCTCGGTAACAAATCGCTTCGTCCAGGGCACGGCCTGCTCGTTCGGCTCGCAACAATCCAATTAGTTCGCCGGGTGAAAAAACATTAGACATTCCATCTTCTGAAACCAAGACTTTTGATGTTATTTGACGTACAATAATTTCTATATGTCTATTATGAATGTGAACTCCCTGGGATCGATAAACTTTTTGAATTTTATTAACCAAAGAAATACGACTTTGCGCTATACTTAGTTCAGCACCAATCAAGAATCCCCAAGGAATGCCAAGAATTCTTGTTATATGCCCGTTCCAAGTGTCAATTCTCTTTTCTAAGTTTATCGATATTGAATCAATCGAACGCACTTCTAATACTTGTTCTACTTTTGGAAGACCTTGTGTTATATCACCAGATCTCGATTTTTCATATATAAATGTAACTAATATATCTCCTTTATAAAGTATTTCTCCATAATGTCCATGAATAGTTGCTCCTGGAGTCGCCAAATAAGGGTTAGCCGATCTTATTCCTACAGAATCCATTTGAACAGTTATAATTTGACCCGATTTAAAGTGTGATTCATTTTTCGTTTGTACTATACATATATTTTCACAAATAAATTGTCCAAGACTAATTATTGGAAACGTTTTTTCAGAATAATTATGATGGATAAAATGCCAATTCAAATAAAATGGATTTAAAATGCTAGTACTGCATAAATAAGGTTTATAAATTATCTCGTTTTCGTCCATTAAATAATAGTTTAATACTTCAAAAGTTTCCTTTAATTTATCAAGCATTAAAATATTATTTATCGATATCGGATTATGAGTTATTAAACGGTAAAATGAATAAAAATTTGTAACTTGAAGAGCTATTCCTAAAGGACCTAACGAATTTTTAATTGAAATTATAGAATTTTTTTGAATTTTATTCATTTTTTCTTTTATCCCATTGAAATATTTTATATTGTTGAATGGTCCTATTTGAAAACAATTAGATGATGACAAAATTATCAAAGATGGGCATGTCTCATTTAACATACGAATAGTTCCGTGATTTTGACCAAGCGATTGTTGAATTTTTGTCTTCGAATAAATAGAAAAAAATGGATTGATATAGGTCTGATCCGACTCATTATCCGAGATAAATCCTGAACTAGACGGATTTATTCTTTTTCGGATATATGAAATATGAGATTTCATTAAGTAAATTTTTAGGAAATCTCTAATCAAACCATTTGTACTTACTTCAACAATAGAAGTACGGGTATTTTCAATAGAAGAACTTTTTTTGTTTTGATCCCAATTTAAGACTAAACAAGTCCGAACTAATTGAATTCTTGTATTCAAAATTCCCTGAATTGATTTTCCATTTCCAGAAAGAATATAATTAATAACTTTTAGTTCCAGATCATTTTTTTCTTGGAACATTTCTTGTGGAAAAAGTTTTATTAAATTGATACCGTCCGCTATTTTATATAGAATTACGGGCCGAACCAAAACAAAAGAATTTTTTTTTGTAATTGTAATCCATTGGGCATAGATCCAATTTTTCATTTTTTTTGATTCCTTAGAATTTTTTTTTTTAACCATTTCAGGTGGAATCAAGATGGCACTATGTCGGGATATCTTATCCATCTCTCCAGGAAAATAGATACCTCCGGAAAATATTTTTAATTCAATCTTTTTTTTTTTCTTTTCCACTCGAACGAATCCGCCTACTCTACTTCTTATATTTAAAGTAATTGGTGTATCTACTCCAACGAGACTATTGTTCCGTATCATTATGGAAGAAGATTCAGGTAAAATATGAACTTCCTCGGGAATGAAAAAAAATCGATCTACTTTGATTTGGTATTTTGGCTTAAATTCTTTAACTCCTTGATACTCAAATAAAAAATCCTTTTTTTTTAAAATAGAATTGATTCCTATAGTCCTATATTTAGTAATTCCTGAACTCTGTGTTTGGTATTGAGGATCATCGAAATAAGCAAGAATACTATTTCTACGAAAAATACCATTGATTGATACTTCAATCAAGATATCGGAAGGGAAGATTAGTTCTTTGTCTCGTTCTTGAATCAATTGAAATGGAAATGGAATAATGAATCTATTTCTTCGTCTCTTTGATAATAAATTCGAAATATTGTGAAAAATAGCAGGATGTTTAAAATGATCCATACATAGGATTTCATTAAATATTGAATAATCAGGAATCATTCTTTCTTTTTTACCAGAAGGTTTAAAACATAAAAATGGATGTCTTATTTGATAATTATTTATTAAAAGGTTACAAATATTTCCCTCTCCTGTAGAAGTAGAATGAATATGAATTTGATCTTGATCCTGACGGAATGAAAAAGAGATTAAACCGATTCTGTACGACTTTCCTGATAATATCCATAAATGACTTGTTTTTGGTAAGACATGGACATTACTATATCTAAATTCTGATGCATGGTACACATCGGTACTCCAATGCATTTCTCCTTCTGAGTCAGAATAAACATGTTTTCGAACCTTTTCTTTTAAATTCAAAGTGTATGTTCCCGCACGAATCTCAGCAATCACTTGTTCTGATTTTACATATTGATCATTTTGAACTAATAGAAAACTTTTTGGTGGAATAGTTACATTATGTATAATATCAACACTTTCAATAGTTACATACAAATTTCTATAACATAGAAAAGCAGGATGCCCATGACGTGTACGTGTAGGATGAACCAAATCCTCATTGAATTTTATTTTTCCATTACAAGGCGCTCGCACATGTTCTGCAGTACCCCCTGTGAATACTCCGCCGGTATGAAAAGTTCTTAATGTTAGTTGAGTACCCGGTTCTCCAATAGATTGGCCCGCAATAATACCTACAGCTTCTCCTAATTCCACTAAGTGACCATGAGTAGAACTTTGGCCATAACACAATCGGCAGATCCAAGATATATTTCTACAGGTAAAGGGGGTTCGAATAGATATTGGTTGTGTCTGAAAAGTTTTTAATCGATTGATAAGTCCAATTCCAATATCTTGATTTCTAACGGCAATGCATCGTGAACCTCTGTATATATCGTCTGCTAATACACGACCAATTAATGTTTGTATCAAAATTCTTTCTGACATCAATTCATTTTGGGTATTTACCGAAATCCCTTGAATGGTACCGCAATCTGTTCGACGTACAACAATGTGTTGAACCACTTCAACAAGTCTACGTGTAAGATATCCAGCATCTGATGTTCGTACAGCAGTATCTACAACCCCTTTACGGGCTCCATAACAAGAAATAATATATTCTGTTAAAGACAGTCCTTCGCGTAAATTGCTTTGAATAGGTAAATCAATCATTTGTCCCTGTGGATCCGACATTAACCCTCTCATACCTACTAATTGGTGTACTTGAGATGCATTTCCTCTAGCTCCCGAAAAAGACATTATATGGACTGGATTAAAGGGATCAGTTATCCTAAAATTAGGATTCATTTCTTGTCTCAAATATTCACTTGTAGCATACCATATCTCAATGGATTGGCGTAATTTTTCGACCGCATGTACATTCCCATAATGATGATGTTTTTCTAAAAGCAAACTTTGTTGTTCAGCATCTTGGACTAACCATCCTTTAGAAGGTATTGTTAAAAGATCATCAATTCCTAATGAAATGGATGTATACGTAGCTTGATGGAATCCCAGAGTCTTTACTTGATCTAGGATGTGTGATGTATATGCCATTCCGAAGTGGTTTATTAATCTGCTAATAAGTCGTTTGATGGCAGTTCCACCTATTACTTTATTGTAAAAGACTAGATTGGCACGTTCTGCCATAAAAACCTCCATATTCCACTCTGGTTCGACAATGGGTTTGAGTCAATGATTGGAAAACTTCCTTTTCTTTATCTTTATTCGCGTATAAATTAAAAAACTATGATCATAGTTGAACCGTGGAAAATTGAATTCCATATTGGTGCCATAAATTTGCTTTTTTTAGATATCAACCATCTATATGATTAGATACCAATCTATATGATTAGATATCATATGAATAGGCCCGGCAAAAACCTTGTATAGCTTCTTCGATTTCTCGATAAAAAGAAATATGACCAACAGTGGTTCGAATGTATATACAACGAATTTTTTTTTTTCTACTTTTTACTACTAGATAATTCCCATAAATTTCATGATAGGGACCCAAAGATTCGTAGTGAACTTCGATAGGAATTTCTTTTGACGAAATAATGCGTTGA